CTTATCGAGCATGTTATGCCATTTTAAAATTGGTTTATTCTGCAGCAGCAAATGCTAATCACAATAAGGGTTTGAACGAAACAAGTTTAATCATTAGTAAAGCCGAAGTCAACGAGGGCACAACTGTGAAAAAATTAAAGCCCCGGGCTCGAGGACGGGGTTATCCTATAAAAAGATCCACTTGTCATATAACTATTGTATTGAAAGATATATCTTTAGATGAAGAGGAAGAAATAGATAAAAGGAAATTCTATAAATTAGAGCTGAGGAATACTTAAAGGAAGAATATTTTATATTATAAAAAATACAAATACGCTATATTATGTTATGCTTAAAAAAAATAGAATGAATAAAAAAAAAATACAAACAGATGTCACGTTTCACGATATATATAGTAGTGGGGGACTATGGGACAAAAAATAAATCCACTTGGTTTCAGACTTGGTGCAACCCAAGGTCATCATTCTCTTTGGTTTGCACAACCAAAAAATTATTCAAAGGATCTACAAGAAGATCAAAAAATACGAGATTGTATCAAAAATTATGTGCAAAATAATATGAAAATATCCTCTAATGTAGAGGGAATTGCACGTATAGAGATTCAAAAAAGAATCGATTTGATTCAGGTCATAATCTATATGGGATTCCCCAAGTTATTAATAGAAGACAGGACTCGAAGAATCGAAGAATTACAGACGTATGTACAAAAAGAACTCACTTGTGTAAACCGAAAACTCAACATTGCTATTACAAGAATTGCAAATCCTTACGGGCACCCCAATATTCTTGCAGAATTTATAGCCGGACAATTAAAGAATAGAGTTTCATTTCGCAAAGCAATGAAAAAAGCTATTGAATTAACTGAACAGGCAGGTACAAAAGGGATTCAAGTACAAATTGCAGGGCGTATCGACGGAAAAGAAATTGCACGTGTTGAATGGATCCGAGAAGGTAGAGTTCCTCTACAAACCATTCGAGCTAAAATTGATTATTGTTCCTATGCAGTTCGAACTATCTATGGGGTATTAGGCATCAAAATTTGGATATTTGTAGACGAGGAATAATAAGAACTTACTTGACTTATATTTAGTTATATCTGGTGATAAAACAAAAAATGGCAAACTCTTTCATTCTTTTTCTGATAAATAATAAAAAAAAAAAAAAGAACAATTCTATAAGGTTGAATAAAAATTCGATTAATCATTTGATATAATTGCTATGCTTAGTGTGTGACTCGTTGGTTTTTTTAGGGTTGGGATTCAAAAAAATGGACAGCCCATAGTACAAACTGATAACTATAGAACTAATAACCAACTCATCACTTCGTGTTATCTGGATAGAAAGAACCAGTCAAGATATGATATATAAGTCATATCATTGTAGCAACTGAAATCTTTTTTACATAAACAAACAAAAAAAAATCTGATTATGGGTTGTAAAGCAATATAAAGTATACAGATAAATGGAAGGGTGAGAGAAAGATAGAAAAAGAATATTAATGATATATAATTCCAATATGTAAGGTCTATGAGTCATCTCATATAAAGGGAATGTAATAAAGCATCAATACTGATTGATCCATAATTAGACAAATCCGTGCATAGAACAAAAAATCAAGAGCCCCGAGCCAATAAAGACTGAGAAGGTTGACTCAAGAATAAATTTAATTGGAGGCTCCGTTGTAAAATTCAGACCTAATCATTAATCGAGAAGTGGTGGGAACGACAGAACCTGTGAATGCATAAGATTCTATTGAAAACGAATCCTAATGATTCATTGAGTAGGATGGCGGAACGAACCAGAAACCTATTCATTTATTCTGAGAGGTCATGTCATAGACTAATCTTACAACTGAATGTTGAAAGAGTAAATATTCGCCCGCGAATTTTTTTTTATTTCTAAATTTTAGTCGATTCGAAATAAAAGGAAAAACAAAATAAAGATTCATTATAGCGTTCTACCAAAACGACATTATCTATAAATAGAATACGTGTTAAATTATATATTAAAACACAAAAAATTTCTAATTTATAATCGATTAGATCAAATTTCAAAGAATCCCACGATTCCATATATTATTAACCGTGTATTTTTTTTTGTTTAATTATTTAAAATTGTTTAATTCGCGAGGAGCTGGATGAGAAGAAACTCTCGTGTCCGGTTCTGTAGTAGAGATGGATGGAATTGCTAAACAACCATCAACTATAACCCCAAAAGAACCAGATTCCGTAAACAACACAGAGGAAGAATGAAAGGAATATCTTATCGAGGTAATCGTATTTGCTTCGGTAGATATGCTCTTCAAGCGCTTGAACCCGCTTGGATCACATCTAGACAAATAGAAGCAGGGCGGCGAGCAATGACACGAAATGCACGCCGCGGTGGAAAAATATGGGTACGCATATTTCCAGACAAACCTGTTACAGTAAGACCTACAGAAACACGTATGGGTTCGGGGAAAGGATCTCCCGAATATTGGGTAGCTGTCGTTAAACCCGGTAGAATACTTTATGAAATGAGCGGAGTAGCAGAAAATATAGCTAGAAGGGCTATTTCAATAGCGGCATCTAAAATGCCTATACGAACTCAATTCATTCTTTCTGGATAGGAATGTAGAAACAAACGAAAGGGGTTTTTGGGATGAAAAAAAAACAATTGCAGATTTCTTTTTTTGTTTTGAACAAATAATATTTCTTTTTTTTTATTTATACCTTTGCATTGAAAAAGAAAAAACCGATAAAAAAATGATATGATTCAACCTCAAACCCATTTGAATGTAGCGGATAACAGCGGGGCCCGAGAATTGATGTGTATTCGAATCATAGGAGCTAGTAATCGACGATATGCTCATATTGGTGACATTATTGTTGCTGTAATCAAGGAAGCAGTACCAAATACACCTCTAGAAAGATCAGAAGTGGTCCGAGCTGTCATTGTACGTACTTGTAAAGAACTCAAACGCGACAACGGTATGATAATACGATATGATGACAACGCTGCGGTTGTTATTGATCAAGAAGGAAATCCAAAAGGAACCCGAATTTTCGGCGCGATCGCCCGGGAATTAAGACAGTTAAATTTCACTAAAATAGTTTCATTAGCACCTGAAGTATTATAGGGGAAGACCTTAATATAGTATTTGAATGAAATTGATTAAATTTATTTAATTAATTAGTAAATTGTTTATCTATCACGTATATATCTTTAATAATTCATAAATATTAAAAAATTCAGAAAAAAAGAAAAAGAGCATGTTGATTATATCAAAATTCGGGGGAAACAAAAATCTTAGTTTATCATGAGTAAAGACACTATTGCTGACATAATAACCTCTATACGAAATGCTGACATGAATAAAAAAAGAACAGTTCGAATACCATCTACTAACATCACTGAAAATATTGTTAAAATCCTTTTACAAGAAGGTTTTATTGAAAACGTGAGAAAACATCAAGAAAGCAATAAATATTTTTTGGTTTTAACCCTACGACATAGAAGAAATAGGAAAGGACCATATAGAACTGTTTTAAATTTAAAACGGATCAGTCGACCCGGTCTACGAATATATTCTAACTATCAACGAATTCCTAGAATTTTAGGCGGAATGGGGGTTGTAATTCTTTCTACTTCTCGAGGTATAATGACAGACCGAAAGGCTCGACTAGAAGGAATCGGCGGAGAAGTTTTGTGTTATATATGGTAATCTTTCTAATAGCCGACACGGTCATATTTGTGAAAAAAGAGAAAGGACAAATTTATAATATTATCCCTCTTACATTAGTTGATACTTCAAAGCGGTTTTACCTGGAATGAAACAACAAAAATGGATTCATGAGGGTTTAATTACTGAACAACTTACCGATGGTATGTATCTTCCGGATTCGTTTAGATAACAAAAAAATTATTCTGGTTTTTGTTTCGTAAAGGATTTCATGTAGTTTTATACGTATACTACCAGGAAATAGACTAAAAATTGAGGTAAGTCCTTATGATTCAACCAAAGGGCGTATAATTTAGAGACTTCAAAGCAAAGACTTGAATGATTAGGCGGTTTTTTCAATTTCAACATTCTTTCGTGAGGATACAATTCGAAATTAAAAATTTCCAGAAACTTATTTTCTTCCAATAAGTAGATTCGGAATTAAAAAAAGGAATGACAAATATGAAAATAAGGGCCTCCGTTCGTAAAATTTGTGAAAAATGTCGATTGATCCGTAGGCGGGGACGAATTATAGTAATTTGTTCTAACCCGAGACATAAACAAAGACAAGGGTAATCTTTCTAAAACAAAAAGACTCTCGAAATCTAAAGGACCCGATGTACAGATGTACAAATAAATAAATAAAATAAGTAAAAAAAAAAAAAAAGAATAAGGATCTGTTTTGACATGAAATGGATATATCCATATATCTCTGACTTATATTTATGAGATGATAAAATATGGCAAAACCTATACCAAAAATTGGTTCGCGTAGAAATAGACGTATTGGTTCACGTAAGAATACACGTAGAATCCCCAAGGGAGTTATTCATGTTCAAGCAAGTTTCAACAATACCATTGTGACTGTTACAGATGTACGGGGTCGAGTAATTTCTTGGTCCTCTGCCGGGGCTTGTGGATTCAAGGGTACAAGAAGGGGTACACCATTTGCCGCTCAAACCGCAGCAGGAAATGCTATTCGGACAGTAGTGGATCAAGGTATGCAACGAGCAGAAGTTATGATAAAAGGCCCGGGTCTCGGAAGAGATGCGGCATTAAGAGCTATTCGTAGAAGTGGTATACTATTAAGTTTCATACGGGATGTAACTCCTATGCCACATAATGGCTGTAGGCCTCCTAAAAAAAGACGTGTGTAAAAATAAACATTGAAGAGATTTCAAGAGAAATAAATAATTCAATGATTTGATCAAATAATATACTATGGTTCGAGAGAAAGTAAGAGTATCTACTCGGACACTACAGTGGAAGTGTGTTGAATCAAGAGCAGACAGTAAGCGTC